AAATTGATAATTTTCCAATCAAAATATTTTATATCGGCCGTTTTTTTCATATATATATATAAAGTATCGACCCTTCCAAAATTATTATTTAGATAATTATTAAAATTATTATTATTAATAGGGATGTTTATCGGCATATAAAAAGGGGTCTCTTTAGACGTGTAAGAAATCTCTTGGTTCTTATTTCCTTTAAACGGAGATCTATAAAAAAAGCGTTCCATTTTATTTTCAGAATTAAGAAATTTATATGATAAAAGATCATACCTATAGTCTTTTTTAAAATTATTTTTTTTATTAGATAATGAATATACTTCAAACTCTTTTTTTTTTTTTGAATCAATTAATTGTAATTGGTCTTTTTCATATGAATGCCAAATTTCCTTTTTAGTTATATGATGCCGATGAACTGTCTTTCGCCATTTTTCTGGCATTAATCTAGACCATTTTATCTGCCGAGAAAAATCATATTGATAATGTCCTCTTAACCAGTTTTTCCATTGATTCATTTCATAACTCGGCAGTTTATTACCCCCCAATTTTGAATGAATCACTCCTCGCGTTTTAAAAGAATCCTTTATTTCGGGGTTAAGAAAAAAAAAAGGGATTCCTTGATAGTGAAGAACATATCTTAAGTTATACAAATTACTCACTTGGATTTGGGATAATTTGTAAAATACATATGCTTGTGACATGTAGTATAAGTCATAAAAAGTATGTGAATTAGTTTTACTATTACTAATATTAACAAGTGACTTTGAAATAAACGGAATTGGATTTTTATTTTTTTTATTTATTATTTCTTGTTTTCTTTCATTGTTGTAAATGGATTTATTAATAATTTTAAATTTAAGAAAAAGTTCTGTATTCATTTTCATAATACTATAGCTATATAAAAATATATCTGTGTATATTCTTTCAATAAAAATTTTTAAAAAAAAAAGTAATTTACAAATTATTCGAGCATTTATTCTTTTTAATATTTTCCATTTTTTGAATATTTTAGCATTGTAATTTGTTTTATTAGCACTAGTAAAAATAAGATTATTTATTATATTTATTTTTATTCTTGGAATTACTTTTTTTTTATCTTTTGAGATTCTTTCTGTTTGATTTATAATTGTACTTGTTCGATCAGCCATATCCCTAATTTTTTTTTCTGTAAATGAATAATTTGTCCAACTCGGAGCTGGAATTTGACTCAATGATTCATGAATTATATGATTGCTTATTAGGGAATCTTTTTCTTTTTTAAATTCTCTCGATTCATATATTTTGACTTCTCTTAATCGAAATAATAGAATTGAATTTACTTTTGAAAGTTCTTTTATTATTTTTGTTATCAAAAGTGTTATTTTGATAACCCACTTTATTGTTTCTTTGTAAAGTTTTTGGAGTAATTTTGTTTTTCCTTTGAAAACTATTATAACTCGAAAATACTTCTTTTTAAATTTTCCCATTTTTTTTTTTAATTCCGTAAAAATGGGTTTAAAAAAGGAAAGTCGTTTTCGGGGCGAACCAAAAGGAAGTTCGGCTTCCATTCCCCAAACTGTTAAAAAACAAAAAGATGATTTTTGTTTTTTATTTAGATCTTTCTGAGAGGATCCTTGTTTAAATTTGTTCCAAGGTTTCAAACAGAAAGGAAATAATATTTTTATCTGAATACCGTCTGTCAACCAATTTTTTGGAAATTCTGTTTCGGATAATGGAACACCGTTATAAGTACATTTAATATGCATCTCACTATCCCATTCCTGGAAATCCTCAGACCATTCAGGAAGTTGAAATAGGAGTATACGTCCGATATTTTTCGCAATTATTAATGAAGGTAATATAATATATTTTCTAAAAATAGATTGAGTTAGTAACACGCAACCTCTTGTTACTTGCGCAAGTGGAATGGTATCCCAGGCTTCCGCTATCTCTATTCGCGCGTTTTCACTTCTTTTGTTCTTTTCTTTTTTTTCTTCTCTTTTTGTTTTTGTTTGATCCTCTGTATACTCTAAATTTTTGAATGCTTCCCCTTTTTCCGCCCAGTTTCTAAAAATTAATTTAGTTAACCCAGAGATATCCAAAGAAAAAAGAAGGTTTTTTTTTATTCTGTACAAAAAAAGAGGGGAATGTACATTTGCTTGAAACAATTCTAAAATTACTATTTTACGCCTTTGACACCGCACAGAACCTTTGATTATACCTCGTCGAAAGTCTGATTGTTGTGAATAGTGTATTAAATCTATTTCGTCTGTGTCTGTTTGATCAAACGTATCTTTATTAGGATCAGTATTTTCTTTGTTAGCAGTAAAAATTACTAAACCTTTGCCCTTTCTTGAACGAATTTGATGATCCACAGGTACGTCTTCGTTATATTCTCCCGATTGTTGTTCTAACTCGGTTATTAATTTATATGACCATAGAGGGACTTTTTTACTGATTTCTTTTATTCTAGTTGATTTTATTATAATTTTTTGATCATTAACATCAGTTACAATTTTAGTTAATAAAT